CTGCTACTTCTTCTCGAACCATACTAATATTATTGTTTGATCAGATCATTGAATCATTTATTTCTATTGCAATCCATTCCATTTTGATTTCTACACACGTCTTTTTTTAGGAGGCCTACATCCATTATGTGGCATAGGGGTTACGTCACGTACGAAACTTAATAGTATACCACTTCTACGAATGGCTCGTAATGCTGCATCTCTTCCGAGACCAGGGCCTTTTATCATGACTTCTGCTCGTTGCAGACCCTGATCCACTGCCGTACGAATAGCATTTCCTGCTGCGGTTTGAGCAGCAAATGGTGTCCCTCTTCTTGTGCCTCTGAATCCACAAGTACCAGCGGAGGACCAAGAAACCACCCGACCTATTACATCTGTAACAGTCACAATGGTATTGTTGAAACTCGCTTGAACATGAATAACTCCTTTTTGTATTCTACGTCCATTCTTACGTGAACCAATTCTTGGTATAGCTTTTGTCATATTTTATCATCTCATAAATATGAGTCAGAGATATACGGATATATCCATTTCATGTCAAAACAGATCCTTTATTTGTACATCGGACCGTTTAGAAAGTCCCTTGTTAGAAAGATTACCCCTGTCTCTGTTTATGTTTCGGATTGGAACAAATTACTATAATTCGTCCCCGCCTACGGATCAGTCGACATTTTTCACAAATTTTACGAATGGAAGCCCGTATTTTCATATTTGTTATTCCTTAATTCCAAATATACTCCTTGGAAGAAAATAAGTCTCTTGAAATTTTGAACCTCGAATTGTATTCCCATGAAAGGAATGTTTAAATTCAAATAAAAAGCCACCTAATCATTCGACTCTTTGTTGCGAAGTCTATAAATTATACGTCCCCTAGTTGAATCATAACGACTTACTTCGATTTTGACTCTATCTCCTGGTAGTATCCGGATAAAACTCCGTCGGATCCTCCCCGAAACATAACCTAGAATCAGATCTTCATTGTCTAAACGAACTCGGAACATACCATTGGGAAGTGATTCAGTAATTAAACCTTCGTGAATCAATTTTTGTTCTTTCATTCCAGGTAACCCCCTTGAAGTATCAACTAATGGAGGAGGAGTAATAGTAGACAATTCGTCTTTCCTCTCTTTTTCCCAAATAGCAAGTTACGGATCAAATTCGGATACCAGAAGGATCACCAGATATAATACAAAATTTCTCCCCCAATTCTTTCTAGTCGAGCTTCTCGATCTGTCATTATACCTCGAGAAGTAGAAAGAATTACGACCCCCATTCCACCTAAAATCCTAGGAATTCGTTGATGGTTGGAATAGATTCGTAGACCGGGACGACTGATACGCTTTAAAATATTTCTATATGTTCCTTTCCTATTCCTTCTATGTCGCAGGGTTGAAACCAAGAAATATTTGTTGTTTTCCCTATGTTTCCTAACATTTTCAATAAACCCTTCTTGTAGAAGTATTTTAACAATGTTTTCGGCGATATTAGTAGATGCTATTCGAACCGTTCCTTTTTTATCCATGTTAGCATTTCTTATAGAAGTTATTATATCGGCAATAGTGTCCCTACCCATGACGAACTAAAATTATGGGTGCCTTCCAGTTTTGATATAATCAACATGTTCCTTTTTTTTTTTCATTTTTTCTTATTTATTTATGAATTATTAAAGGTATATGCGTGAGACACAATCTACTAACGTGATCTATTTCAGAGACCTGACTATACTCTATCACGGTCTCATCTACTAGTATTTATAAGACTTCAGGAGCTAATGAGACTATTTTAGTGAAATTCAACTGTCTCAATTCCCGCGCGATCGCTCCAAAAACTCGAGTTCCTTTTGGATTTCCTTCTTGATCAATGACAACTGCTGCATTGTCATCATATCGTATTATCATACCGTTGTCGCGTTTGAGTTCTTTACATGTACGTACAATTACAGCTCTGATCACTTCTGATCTTTCGAGAGGCATATTGGGCACTGCTTCTTTGATTACAGCAACAATAACGTCACCAATATGAGCATATCGTTGATTACTAGCTCCTATGATTCGAATACACATCAATTCTCGAGCCCCGCTGTTGTCCGCTACATTCAAATGGGTCTGAGGTTGAATCATATCATTTTTTTTTTTTTTGAATCTGCTCTTTCAATGCAAAAGGCAAAGGAAAAAGAGAGAAATATTGTCTGCCCAGAAATCCAAAAATCTGCGATTGTATTTTTCATCACAAATACCCTTCACATACCTATCACGCGATAATGAATTGAGTTCGTATAGGCATTTTGCACGCAGCTATTGAAATAGCTGCTCTGGCTACAGTTTCTGATACTCCGCCCATTTCATAAAGTATTCGACCGGGTTTAACGACAGATACCCAATATTCGGGAGATCCTTTCCCCGAACCCATACGCGTTTCGGTAGGTCTTACTGTAACGGGTTTGTCGGGAAATATACGTACCCATATTTTTCCACCACGGCGTGCATATCGTGTCATTGCTCGTCGTCCTGCTTCTATTTGTCTAGATGTGATCCAAGCGGGTTCAAGTGCCTGAAGAGCGTATCTGCCGAAACAAATATGATTGCCTCGATAAGATATTCCCTTCATTCTTCCTCTATGTTGTTTACGGAATCTGGTTCTTTTGGGGTTATAGTTGATGGTTGTTTCTCAATCCCATCTCTACTGCAGAACCGGACATGAGAGTTTCTTCTCATCCAGCTCCTCGCGAATGAAACGATTCAATAAGATTACGTATATGTATTTATTGAATGAATAATACACTGAATCATGGAATTTATTGATATTTAATCTGTCACACGGGAAGCCGTATAGTATATAGTATATACGGCTAGACGGATATTTCTATTTTATTTATATGGGATAATGCCTTTCTTTTGAAAATGAATCCTTGACCTTTACCGAATCTGTCAAAATACTGCAATCCAATAATGGTTTCGCGGGCGAATATTGACTCTTTCCATATTTGCTTCATTCGTAGGGTGAACCCATGACCTATCAGAAGAAATTAATTGGTTCCTGGTTGATTCCGCCATCCCACCCAATGAATCATTAGGATTCGTTTTCAATAGAATCTTCCGCAGTCACAGGTTTCGTCGTTCCCATAGCTTTTCCATTAATGGCTAGGCCTGAACTATGCAATGGAGCTCCTAATTAAATTCGTTTCCGAGCCAATCTCCTCAGTCTCTATTGACTCGGGGCTCTTTATTATTTGTATTTTTCTTATGAACCGTATTCATCTAATTATGGACGAATCAGTATTGATGCTTTATCACACTGCCTTTTATGATATGATGTGATTGATAGACCATACATATTGGAATCATATATCATGGAGATTCTCCTTCTCTCTTTCTCTCGCCCTTCCAGTTACCCACATCCCTCTATTTTTCTTTCCAACCTATAAATGGATTTTTCCTTTATGGAAAAAAAAGATTTCAGTTGCTACAACTATATGATCGATACATCATATGGCGACTGCTTCCTTGGATCTCGATAATACAAAGCAATGAGTTGGTTACTAGTTCTTATAGTTATTAGTTAGGGGCTGGTCTGTTTTTTGAATCCCAACTTTAAATAAAAAACCAACGAGTCACACACTAAGCATAGCAGTTCCACCAAAAGGTCAATCTAATTTTTATTCAACCTTATAGAATTAGAATTGCTCATTTTTCATTTTTTTTTTTATTGAAGTGAAAAGGAATAGTTTGTAGTTTTTGTTCTATCACTGAATAGAATGGCAAGCAAAGGAAGGGTCCATTATTGCTCGTCTACAAATATCCAAATTTTGATGCCCAATGCCCCATAGGCAGTTCGAACTGTATAGGAACAATGATCAATTTTAGCTCGAATGGTTTGGAGGGGAACCCTACCTTCTCTGATCCATTCGACACGTGCAATTTCTTTTCCGTCGATACGCCCTGCAATTTCCACTTGAATTCCTTTTGTATCTGCTTGTTCAGTTAATTCAATAGCTTTTTTCATTGCCTTTCGAAACGAAACCCTATTCTTTAATTGTAGAGCTATATATTCTGCAAGAATATTAGGTTGTCCATAAGGTTTTGCAACTCTTGTAATAGCAATGTTAAGTCTCCGATTCACAGAATGAAGCCCCTTTTGTACATTGATCTGCAATTCTTCGATTCCTCGTGTTTGGCCTTCTATTAACAAATTTGGGAATCCAATATAGATTATGACCTGGATCAAGTCCATTTTTTTTTGAATCTCTATATGTGCAATTCCAATTCCTTCGAAACTTGAAGATACTCTTATATTTTTTTGTACATATATCTTGATACAATCCCGTATTTTTTCATCTTCCTGGAGACCTATGTAATAACTTTTTGGTTGTGCGAACCAAAGGGAACGATGACTTTGGTTTTCGCCAAGGCGGAAACCGAGTGGATTTATTTTTTGACCCATCTTTTTTTTCTCTCTCTCTCTCCTTCTCTATATATCTTTCTATTATAGGATCTCTCCATACATTTTTTGTTTCTAAAAATATATCCTGATCTGTTTTCTTTTTAGAGCTATCCTTCAATACAATAATTATATGACAGGCGGGTCTTTCTATCGGATAACTACGTCCTCTAGCCCTGGGTTTTAACTTTTTCACGATAGTACCCCCATTGACTTCGGCTTTACTAATGACTGAATCAGCTTCGTTGAAACTTTTATTGTGACTAGCATTTGCTGCTGCAGAATAAACCAGTTTAAAAATGGGATAAAATGCTCGATAAGGCATGAGTTCCAGTAACATAAGTGTTTTCGCATAGGAATGCCCACGAATCTGATCAATGACTCTTCGTGCTTTGTGAGCAGACATACATATACGTTGAGCTAAAGCTTGTACTTGTGTACTCGAGCTCCTCTTCATCTTCTGCTTTTTCAAGGTCTTCTTCCACTTTCTCCACTTTGACATAAGATAAGGTTCGCCTCCCGCCAATGAACGATGAGCACCTATTTCACTTTATTTTATTAACGGAGAGATCTAGTATCGTTTCTCGCGTGTCCCTGGAAAGTAAGAGTAGGTGCAAATTCTCCTAATTTTTGACCCACCATACGATCCGTTATATAAATAGGTAAATGCGCCTTTCCATTATGAATGGCAATTGTATTGCCGATCATTGTGGGTATAATGGTAGATGCCCGGGACCAAGTTACTATTATCTCTTTTTCCTCTCTCATGTTAAGCTTCTTTATTTTTTCCAATAAATGATTAGCTACAAAAGGATTTTTTTTTAGTGAACGTGTCACGGCCTATTATTCCCCCCCCCCTTTTTTTTTGAAAAGACGAGTAAAAAACAATATTTATTTGATTTTGAATATTCCTATTTACGGCGACGAATAATAAAACTATTACTATATTTATTCCTTTTCCTACTTCTTTTTCCAAGCGCAGGATAACCCCAAGGGGTTGTGGGTTTTTTTCTACCAATCGGGGCCCTCCCTTCACCACCCCCGTGGGGATGGTCTACAGGGTTCATAACTACCCCTCTTACTACAGGACGCCTACCTAGCCAACACTTAGATCCGGCTCTACCCAAACTTTTCTGGTTCGCCCCAACATTACCCACTTGTCCGACTGTTGCTGAACAGTTTTTGGATATCAAACGGACCTCCCCAGATGGAAATCTTAATGTGACCGATTTACCCTCTTTTGCAATCAGTTTCGCTACAGCACCTGCTGCTCTAGTTAATTGTCCACCCTTTCCAAGTGTGATTTCTATGTTATGTACGGCCGTGCCTAAGGGCATATGGGTTGAAGTAGATTTTTCTTTTTGATAAATAAAAACCCCTTCCCAAACCGTACAAGCTTCTTCCAAAGCATACGGCTTTCCGGATGTATATATATATATTATATGATGATATCTAGACAGATGGATTTTATATGAATCGTGTGATGAAGTACCACATGAGTGGATATATAGGAATACAAATCTGCCAAATCACTCATGTTATGATCTTATACATCCTAGGTCTCTCCGTTTCGTCATCTGGCTTATGTTCTTCATGTAGCATTCAGACCGAATGACTCTATGAAATTACGTCGCTACTTCCACATATTACGGGTAACGTAGGAGACATCTCTATTTTTCCCCGGGGGAATTTTTAGAATTACCACCACTTAGCTTTCAATTCACCTCTGACCATCAAATGAAATGTGAATAACCCATCCTCTTCTCTTTGAAACAAGGGTCGCTTCCGCTTCTGTCCGTGCTTCAAACAATTTTGTCTTCTCCATATTACCATATCTGGAGTGTCAATAATTTTATATGAGGAACTACTGAACTCAATCACTTGCTGCCGTTACTCTTCAGTTTTCTGTTGAGGTCTATCCCGTAGAGGTACTCAAATTGGATCAGTGATCAATTTCTAGGTTTCGTCGTAAACCTAATTGGTTACTTCCAATTACGTAAATCCATAGTTCAAACCGCACTCAAAGGTAGGGCATTTCCCATTGATATAGGAACTTCTGTACCGGAAACAATGGTATCTCCAATTATAGCCCCTCTGGGATGTAAAATATATCTTTTCTCGCCATCTCCATAGTGTATGAGACAAATGTATGCATTTCGATTAGGGTCATATTCTATGGTTACGATCCTAGCAGATATGTCTTTTTCATTCCGTCGAAAATCGATTTTACGGTATAGACGCTTATGGCCTCCTCCTCTATGCCCTGCGGTAATGATTCCCCTGGAATTACGACCTTTACCACAGCGATGCTGTCCATAGATCAAATTATTTCGCGGATTGGATTTCACTTGACTGTCTACGGATCCTTTGCGTATGCTCGGGGTAGAAGTTTTGTATAAATGTATCGCCGTGTTATTTAGTATTTTTTTTTTCTTTTTTTTTTACTTAAATTCTTTTCTCTTCTCTATAAGAGGTAAAATAGAATAACCCGGTTGAAGCGTAATGATCATACGTCTGTAATGCATTGTATGTCCCATAATGGGTCCCATTCTTCTACCCTTTCCCGGGTAGTTGATGACTATTTATAGCTATTACTTTGACGCCAAAGAAGAGTTCGACCCAATGCTTTATTTCTGTCCTAGTTGATCCTGATTCGACATTAGAAGTATATTGATTGTTCCCCAATAACCGAATACTTTTTTCTGTAAAGACTACATATTTGATTCCATCCATAAATCTACTTTCTTCCCCACGAGTTCCAGTATCGATAAGAATTCTAGTTCTTACTCTTCATATGTTATGGTTGGTCTGAATATACCATACCAATTCGTTATGTATGGATGATGAGATTCCATTGATACGGAGCCAGTGGAACTAGCCTTATTGAATGTCCCCGTTGGCCTGCATCCAGCAGGAATTGAACCTACGAATTCGCCAATTATGAGTTGGGCGCTTTAACCATTCAGCCATGGATGCTTCACTGGGGTCATTGTACATCGCAAGTGACCCAAATTCAATTCACTTAGATTCTTTTGGATTCTTTAGGAGGAATCAATGAAATGAGAGGACATCAATTCAAATCCTGGATCTTCGAATTGAGAGAAATCAAGAATTCTCACGATTTCTTGGATTCATGGATCCAACCCGATTCAGTGAAATCTTTCACTTCCTTTTTTTTCCACCAAGAGCGCTTTATAAAACTTTTTGATTCCCGAACTTTGAGTGTCCTAATTTCACGTGATTCACAGGGTTCAATTCGTCGACATTGCACGATCAAAGGTGTAGTACTGCTTGTACTTGTAGTAGCGGTCCTTATATACAATCGAAATAGGGTCGAAAGAAAAAATATCTATTTGATGGGGCTTCTTCCTAAACCTCTGCGTTCCATTGGACCCCCCAATTATACATTGAAAGAATCCTTTTGGTCTTCCAATCTCAATAGGTTGATTGTTTCGCTCCTGTATCTTCCAAAAGGGAAAAAGATCTATGAGAGTTGTTTCATGGATCCGAAAGAAAGTACTTGGGTTCTTCCAATAACTAAAAAGTGTATCATGTCTGAATCTAACTGGGGTTCGCGGCGATGGAGGAATGCGATCGTAAAAAAGAGGAATTCCAGCTGTAAGATATCGAATGAAATTGCAGCTGGAATTGAGATCTCATTCAAAGAGAAAGATATAAAATATCTGGAGTTTTTTTTTGTATCCTATACGAATGATCCGATCCGCAAGGACCACGATTGGAAATTCTTTGACCGCCTTTCTCCGAGTAAGAAGCGAAACATAATCAACTTGAATTCGGGACAGCTATTCGAAATTTTAGTGAAACATTTGATTTGTTATCTCATGCCTGCTTTTCGTGAAAAAAGACCAATTGATGAGGGGGAGTTCTTCAAACAACAAGGAGCTGAGGCGACTATTCAATCAAACGAGATTGAACATGTTTCCCTTCTCCTCTCGAGAAACAAGGGGGGTATTTTTTTGCAAAATTGCGCTCAATTTCATATGTGGCAATTCCGCCAAGATCTCTTCGTTATTGGGGGGAAGAATCGGCACAAATCGGATTTTTTGAGGAACGTCTCGAGAGAGAATTTGATTTGGTTAGACAATGCGTGGTTGGTAAACAGGAATCGGGTTTTTAGCAAGGTACGGAATGTATCGTCAAATATTCAATATGATTCCATAAGATCCATTTTCTTTCAAGTAACGGATTCTAGCCAATCGAAAGGATTTTCTGATCAATCCATAGATCCTTTCAATTCCATTAGTAATGAGGGTTCGGAATATCACATATTGATCAATCAAACGGAGATTCAGCAACTAAAAGAAAGATCAATTCTTTTAGATACTTCCTTTCTTCAAACGGAACGAACAGAGATAAAATCAGATCGATTCTCAAAATACCTTTCCGGATATTCCTCAATGGCTCGGCTATTCCCGGAACGTGAGAAGCAGATGAATAATCATCTGCTTCCAGAAGAAACAGAAGAATTTCTTGGGAATCCTACAAGATCAATTCGTTCTTTTTTCTCTGATAGATGGTCAGAACTTCATCTGGGTTTGAATCCTACCGAGAGGTCGACTATAGATCAGAAATTGTTGAAGAAACAACAAGGTGTTTCTTTTGTCCCTTCGAGGCGATCGGAAAATAAAGAAATAGTTGATATATTCAAGATAATTACGTATTTACAAAATACCTCCTCAGTTCATTCGATTGCAGCAGATCCGGGATGGGATATGGTTCCGAAGGATGAACCGGATATGGACAGTTCCAATAAGATTTCATTCTTGAACGAAAATGCATTTTTTGATTTATTTCATCTATTCCATGATCGGAACAAAAGGGGATACAGGTTGCACCACGAGTTTGAATTAGAAGAGACATTTCAAGAAATGGCAGATCTATTCACTCTATCAATAACCGAGCCGGGTTTAGCCTATCATAATAAGGAATTTGGCTTGTCTATTGATTCCTACGGAAAATTATTGAATGAGGTATTCAACTCCGGGGATGAATCGAAAAAGAAATCTTTATTGGTTCTACCTTCTATTTTTTATGAAGAGAATGAATCTTTTTATCGAAAGATAAAAAAAAAATCGGTCCGGATCTCCTGCGGGAATGATTTGGAAGATCCAAAACCAAAAATAGCGGTATTTGCTCACAACAACATAATGGAGACGATCCATCAATATAGATTGATCCGAAATCAGATTCAAATCCAATATAGTACCTATGGGTACATAAGAAATGTATTGAATCGATTCTTTTTAATGAATCGACCCGATTGCAACTTCGCATATGGAATTCAAAAGCACCCAATAGGAAATGATATTCTGAATCATCTAACTATAATAATAGATAAGATCAACCAACATTTATCCAATTTGAAAAAGATTAAGAAGAAGTGGTTCGATCCTCTTATTTCTCGAACCGAGAGATCCACGAATCTGGATCCTAATGTATATAGATACAAATGCTCCAATGGAAGCAAGAATTTCCAGGAACATTTGGAGCATTTCGTTTCTGAGCAGAAACACCGTTTTCAAGTAATGTTCGATCGATTACGTATTAATCAATATTCGATTGATTGGTCCGAGGTTATCGACAAACAAGATTTGTCCAAGTCACTTCGTTTCTTTTTGTCCAAGTCACTTCTCCTTTTCTCCAAGTCGCTTCTCTTTTTATCTAAGTCACTTCCTTTTTTCGTTGTGAGTCTCGGGAATATCTCCATTCATAGGGCCGAAATCCGCATCTATGAATTGAAAGGTCTGAATGATCAACCCGGCAATCAGTTGTTAGAATCAATAGGTGTTCAAATCGTTTATTTGAATAAATTGAAACCCTTCTTATTGTATGATCATGATACTTCCCAAAGATCGAAATTTTTAATCAATACAGGAACAATATTACCTTTTTTGTTCAACAAGATACAAAAGTGCATGATTGACTCATTCCGTACTAGAAAAAATCGCAGGAAATCCTTTGAGAACACGGATTCCTATTTATCAATGATATCCCACGACCGAAACAATTGGTTGAATCCTCAGAAAAGTTCATTGATATCTTCTTTTTATAGAGCAAATAGACTTCAATTCTTGAATCATCCCCATCGCTTCTGGTTCTATTGTAACAAAGGATTCCATTTTTATGGGGAAAAGACCCGTATCCATAATTATGATTTTACATATGCACAATTCCCCAATATCTTGTGCATTCGTAACAAAATATTTTCTTTGTGTTTCGGTAAAAAAAAACATGTTTTGGGAGAGAGAGAGACTATTTTACCAATTGAGTCACAGGTATCTGGCATATTCATACCTAACAATGTTCCACAAAGTGGTAACGAAACGTATAACTTGTACAAATCTTTCCATTTTTCAATTCGATCCGATCCATCCGTTCCTATTTACTCGATTGCAGACATTTCTGGAACACCTGTAATAGAGGAACAAATAGTCAATTTTGAAAGAACTTATTGTCAGCTTCTTTCAGATATGAATCTATCTGATTCAGAAGGGAAAAACTTGCATCACTATCTCCGTTTCAATTCAAACATGGGTTTGATTCACACTCCATGTTTTGAGAAATATGTGCCGTCCGGAAAGAGGAAAGAACTGAGTCTTTGTCTAAAGAAAAACGTTGAGAAGGGGGAAGTAGGTAGAACCCGTCAACGAGATAGTGCTTTTTCAAATCTCTCAAAATGGAATTTGTTCCAAACCTATATGCCATGGTTCCTTACTTGGACGGGGTGTAAATATCTTTATTTCACCTTAAAAAACAATATTTATTTGATATTGAATATTCCCTTTCAATATTCCCTAAGTGGCAGTCAAAATTTTGTGTCCGTTTTTCATGATATTATGCATGGATCAGATATATCATGGCCAATTCCTCAGAAAAAGTGGTGGTCGATTCTTCCACAACGGAATCTGATAAGTGAGAGTTCGAGTAAGTGTTTACAGAATCTTCTTCTGTCCGAAGAAATGATTCATCGAAATAATGAGTCACCCATTCCATTGATATGGACACATCTGAGATCACCAAATGCTTGGGAGTTCCTCTATTCAATTCTTTTCCTTCTTCTTGTTGCTGGATATCTCGTTCGTACACATCTTCTCTTTGTTTTCCGAGCCTCTAGTGAGTTACAGACAGAGTTAGAAAAGATCAAATCTTTGATGATTCCATCATACATGATTGAGTTGCGAAAACTTCTGGATAGGTATCCTACATCTGAACTGAATTCTTTCTGGTTAAAGAATCTCTTTCTAGTTGCTCTGGAACAATTAGGAGATTCTCTGGAAGAAATACGGGATTCTGCTTCTGGCGGCAACATGCTATTGGGTGGTGGTCCCGCTTATGGGGTCAAATCAATACGTTCTAAGAAGAAATATTTGAATATCAATCTCATCGATCTCATCAGTATCATACCAAATCCCATCAATCGAATCACTTTTTCGAGAAATACGAGACATCTAAGTCGTACAAGTAAAGAGATCTATTCATTGATAAGAAAAAGAAAAAACGTGAACGGTGATTGGATTGATGATAAAATAGAATCCTGGGTCGCGAACAGTGATTCGATTGATGATGAAGAAAGAGAATTCTTGGTTCAGTTCTCCACCTTAACGACGGAAAAAAGGATTGATCAAATTCTATTGAGTCTGACTCATAGTGATCGTTTATCAAAGAATGACTCTGGTTATCAAATGATTGAACAACCGGGATCCATTTACTTACGATACTTAGTTGACATTCATAAAAAGTATCTAATGAATTATGAGTTCAATAGATCCTGTTTAGCAGAAAGACGGATATTCCTTGCTCATTATCAGACAATCACTTATTCACAAACCTCGTGTGGGGCTAATAGTTCTCATTTCCCATCTCATGGAAAACCCTTTTCGCTCCGCTTAGCCCTATCCCCTTCTAGGGGTATTTTAGTGATAGGTTCTATAGGAACTGGACGATCCTATTTGGTCAAATACCTAGCGACAAACTCCTATGTTCCTTTCATTACGGTATTTCCGAACAAGTTCCTGGATGACAAGCCTAAAGGTTATCTTATT